TCGAGTCTTTTTACTCTTTGGATCATATCAATTAAAACTTCTCTAATTATCCTAATCTGTAAGAAAAGTTCTTTGATTCTTCAACTTCGATGAAATCGGAATAGTTCCTTTCATTCTTATACCACTACGTTTGGATTAAATTAAATCTAATTTAATCGGATTCTAATATTTTCTTCTATTAATTCCTTTCAAAAAACAAATAATTTGAATAGAGGGTCGTATCTTTTTTTTTAATGATTTTTTTTATGTTATTTCGTACTGTACAATTCCTTTGTTTGTGGGATCATTTTCTCACAAGAGGTAATTAAAAGAAATTATAGAATGGATTGTTACCTATGCCTAGATCTCGGATAAATGGAAATTTTATTGATAAGACCTTTTCAATCGTAGCCAATATCTTATTACGAATAATTCCGACAACTTCAGGAGAAAAAGAGGCATTCACCTATTACAGAGATGGTGCGATTTGATTCTTTTTTATTTACTGCTTTCGGTCTTCGGAGAAAGATACATTATTGGGGATAGAAAGAAAAAAATTTGAAAAAGAAATCTACGCTTGTTGTGAAGGTGAAGTTTGTAAATAAAACAATTCCTTCTGTCGTGTATCCCCGATTAATGCAGCCTCAGATGCTTCAATTGTCAATTCTAGTATTCAGCGAAAGGTTACACCTATGGGTTAGGTCAACCCTCCTCCACGAGTACCAATAGGCAGCCTAGGGGAAGAAGCACTACGCCTAGGAATCAACAATACGAAAACTTTGTTCTAAAAATCATACCTTTTCTTTCTCGGGATCGGGACTAAGAAGAATGGTTGGGACAACAAACATCCATCTCGTTCGTATTTTGGATACCCGTATAACCATCGAAGACTGTTGAAGTGACTAATTCCTGGAAATTAAGGGGTGTTAAGGACAAAGAAATTGTTAGAGTTATCATTTTTATCTAGTACCAAGATACTTGATGTTAAGAAAAGATCTTTTACAGGAAGGTTGGCTAGAGATTTCTTGTAAAAACACTAGCCCCCTTCGGTTCATAATGAAATTATTTCAATCTTTTTTGATTCCATATATTATTCTCATTATGCACATAAAAAGGAGGAGCCGTATGAGATGAAAATCTCACGTACGGTTCTGGAACGGAGATTCTTTGAATCGAATGACGACCGTAACGGATGTCAGCTCAATCCGAAGGAAATTATGCGGAAGCTTTACAGAATTATTATGAAGCTATGCGACTAGAAATTGATCCCTATGATCGAAGTTATATACTCTATAACATAGGTCTTATCCATACAAGGAACGGAGAACATACGAAAGCTTTGGAATATTATTTTAGGGCGCTAGAACGAAACCCGTTCTTACCACAAGCTTTTAATAATATGGCCGTGATCTGTCATTACGTGCGACTATCTCCACTATAGAAAGAAAAAAAGGAAAGAAAGAGCAAATCCGCTAATAAATACTAGAAAATAGGCTTTCTACATATCATATGTATCGTCCAAAACAACGATTTTTATCAGCTGTAGCAAAGAAAAAGAAAGAAACTTCATAGAAGTCGAAATATGAAGAAATAGGTATGCCTAGATCCTTTAGTCTATGGATAAAGAAAGGATCTAATTGATAGAATAAGCACCGTAAAGATCAATATCAATTAGTGAGTTTTTGGTCCGATACAATAAGAACTGCTTACTTCTGTCACGATATGAGATAAAAGTTAGGAATCCACTTATGTAATAGAGTCGATCCCCTAAAGTATTGAGCAGCGGTGTAGAATCAGATCCCAAAGATAGTAAGTCTTTTCTTTCTTATGAAAGAAAGTCTTTTTCAAAGATTCTATATCTATAGAAATTTATATATGAAACCGAGATAGTTACCTTTCAGAGAACTCTAATGATAGTGGAAACACCTATGCTTTATTCTTCTGAAGGTGGGAGAAAAGAGAAAACTAAAACGGATTAAATTATTAATCAAAATGAAAGTTTGAAACTCATCTAATTAACCTCTTTCTTTTGGTTAACTCGAGAAAAAAAATGAGATAGATCCACGAGAAATCTCATTCAATTAGATATCGTATTCAAAAATGGGATACCAAAAGAATTGACTGCGGAGCCGTATGAGGTAGGAAACTCTCAAGTACGGTTCTAAGGGAAGGAATTTACCTGCCTATTCCGACCGGGGAGAACAGGCCATTCGACAGGGAAATTCTGAAATTGCAGAGGCTTGGTTCGATCAAGCCGCTGAGTATTGGAAACAAGCTATAGCGCTTACTCCAGGTAATTATATTGAAGCACAGAATTGGTTGAAGATCACAAGGCGTTTCGAATAGGAGCACTCTGTTTATTTATTATTTTATTTAGTATTATTTATATTTTTCTATTTATTAGAATAATAAAATTGTTTTGTTTGTTGTCCCCATCAGTCACGGTTCTCCGGAAAGAACCAATCAAAGAATTTCATTATATCACCTCTAAGATCTTTTCTATTTCGTCCGGTATTTCGTA